TTTGAAAAGAAAAGAGTTCACCACGAATTAGTGAATCAGGCAGGATCTTTTTTATTTTTTGAATCTTTTATTTTATAAACCGCTGACGGAAGAAGATGAACAATTTCTCGATCGAAGTCATCGAGAAAGAAGTTTAGAAGGACATATGCCAGAAGGCCCACTGGTGGTATTCCCGAATCAATCGACCAATCTCCTCCTTTTGTCTTCGTCCAAAATAGACAGATTAAGAAAGGACCCAATGAGATTGAAAAGAAAAGTTTTCGCCATAAGCCGCCTTGTCCCTTTTAAAAGCGGTAAAGAACAATCAATTCACAGGCTATAACAATCTTTCCTTTATGGGAAGGATGTGCCTACCACGAATTAATGCGTTTAGTTTATGTTCCCCTTCATGCTATAATAGGGCAATGTCTTGATGAGGGGAACGATGCCACACCAACCTAAGCTAATTCATTAGAGAAGTGGTGCCTATCTGCTTCTTAGTGAGAAGCGAAGCGGGCAAAGGCAAGCGGAAATGCAATTGGAAAAAATCCCGATGACTTATACGGAACTGCTGCCACAACTAATGCAGAATCATAAAATAGCCCCAGTGCCGCTGGAAGCAATGCAAGCCCCATACCCCCAATGGTACGATCCAAATGCGAAATGCGACTACCATGCAGGGGCAGTCGGTCATTCCACGTAAAATGGATTTCTTTGGCAATCTCCTATTATTAAAAAAGGGGAAAGGGCAAAAAGATTTGCTTAATCTTCTTTTTCATTGCACCTCGTAAAAAGGGGGCCTCTACAACTTGCTCGCACACTTAGAACTTATATATTTGTTATTTTCTTTTAAAAGTTAGTTAATGAATAGAGGTAGTTGATGTAGTTACAATAATTGGAATCGAGATTGGGTTGGTGTTAAGTGTACCTGACTGAGTACAAGATCGAAAAGAATGCTTTGCATTCACATTGAGATGTCCAAGATCAAAGGAACGGAACGATCTCAGAAGCAGATTTTGTTGTAAGAAAAACCCTTTTAACTTGAAGAGATAGATTAAGTCTAAGGCGTCAGTCCGAAGGTCCTGCCGGAGTGAAGAGAGGGAGGGAGGATTGAATAGAAACAGAGAAGGACATTGTGTCCTTTTTCCCTTTCTGCACTATCCAAAATATTCTATTTGGTTAATCTACATAAGAGAAGCGAGACGGGAGAGTACGCTCAGCTTCTCTACGACCACTCTTGGTTCCAAAGGACCCAAATACCACCCACAAAACCCACCGGATCTACCCTCCGAACCGATTCGAAACCCAAGTTTTCAGAGACCCTCTTAGCTGTCCAGTCCTTTCACAATAACAGGGATGCAAGCCAAGCCCCTATAAGATGCCCCAATATTTATATTTATATTTATTTATAAAGAAGTGGGGACCTGTGATGATACAGTAGCAAGGATTCACGATCAAGCTTGATAAGGTAAAAAGGGATCTTTCCTTTCCCCTCATTGAGTTAGTCCGGTCGAGCAATAACATACTTCCTACTAAGGTAGGGTGACTTACGGGTTCCAACACAAAAACTATGATAGTCAGTTATTGCCTTGAAAGTGTAGGGAAAGGGCTTGACTTTAGGCTTCCACATCATCGTAAGTTTCAAACCATAAAGTAAGGGCGAAAAGCATCCGCAGTGTCCGGGCCAGTTCTTTTTTTTTTCTAGTTATTTACAAGCAACAAAGCCTGTTGAAAGCCAAAGAGTACGGTAGATAGTAGCACGCTTTTCAGTATTGCCAGTAAAGCAATAAGTACCCTAACGAGTTGAAAGGACAGTGACGGCATGATTGTGAAAAGAGAGTGAAAGTGATTCGCATAGCATGGTTCCATTCCAGGTTCTCAAGTTTCAAGCTCGAAAGCAATCCAATACAGGCTCATGTCGTGGCAGGCTTCCCCCGAATCCATAGTTTCAGGAAGTCCGGGTTTGGACAAGAAGTTAGGCCCTCTTTCGCTAGTCCGAGAATCCAGTTCAAGTTGAAATATGCATCCAAACCTCTCTTGAGAAAGCATTATCGCACCTTACTTATAGAATAGAAGCGAGCTTAAACTATAAAGCGGCTATCCAGTAACATCGACCCTTCCCTTGACAAACCTGCCTTTCTCAAACTCGGGCTTGACTCTCGTTCGGGACATAGGCACGGAACTCGCAGGCCTTCTTTCTTGCTTGATTAGGGATCTTTTTCTTGAGGTTGAGTTTCCCACGTTTTCTGGCACTGATCCTTGCTTGCGAACAACAGGCTTTCGTTACTACGGCACAAACACTGGTGCCCCCTTATCCTATAAAGTGCAAGAAAAGGTATACGCAAGTGCAGTAGTTCAAGGCAGGCTGGCTAGGAGACATCCGACTTGCTTACTTTTCGATTTGTTAACAGACAGGAGGGCATAGCCGCGTGTTATTCCCTTCTATAACCTCCAATTTTCCGATTCAAATGGTCTCCCGCTCCGCAAGCGCCTCCCCTGTTAAGAGTACGCTAAGCCTTTGACACTCTGGCAGGAGGAAACATCACCCCTGCTTGTACAATCATACTGGTTATTTACAGAAAGGCCACTGAAACACTTAATGTCATTTGTACCCTTTAATAAAAAGATGCAAAAAGACCTAGGTACTAGACACTGGTCACGGGTCTCCTATTCTTGTTGAATCCTCTGGGGGTGGGAAAGGCTTCAACTTTAGTAACTGCCTGCACAGCACAGGGAGGGCGTCGATTCCCCCCTTAATAGTCAATAGTTAGCTGCTTCCGATACTGATAACAGCGGCGGGAATAGGAGCCGAAAGCCAGATTGAGTTCCGACTGAACTATCAGTAGAGCAGTTGTACTCCCTTCACCTACCAAAATAGAATTGGATTTGGTGGGGCGCAACGCAAATAGAAAACAAACATTTCCGAGCCATCCGAATTCTCCATGAAGAGAGATTTTTCGAGTTGCTTGTGCCTGCTAGTACTAGTACATCTGAGAATGATTAATTGGCAAAAATAGCCCTTGGCTATGGAACAAAGGATTATCCCGGATCTGCCCCTTGAACCAGTTATGGATCAATGGGTTCTCGGTGAACCGGATAAGGGTGATCAACCACCTCCGCCACTTATCCCTCTATCGTCCAGGCTTTTGTCCCTATCCACGTGTGATTGAAAAATCAATTCAAGGGTGCTGCTTTTGCTCGGGAAACCAGGTTTGGTTGAAATGCTACTGGTGGTTGGTGCTCCCGGCCGCAGTTGGTGCATCATAAACGACCGAGCTTAGAAAGAAGAGGAACATGCTATGGCTCTGCCGTTGGGATGGATACGCGGGTATTGGTTCTCGAACGGACTCTGCAAAATTAGGAATTGGCTGCGGAAGCACTATCTATTATTCATTGAACTTAATAAATGATCAGAGTTGTATAGTGTTGCACTGCAACCACCTGCCCCATGCATAAGGGCTTATCCTAATCGGGGGCCTGGAACGACAATGACAGAACACTGATTGGGAAAGGCCTAGAAAACGGAAGGTGAAGAAGCTAGCTGCTCTAAATAGACATTTACCCTGCAGCTTGAGTTGTTGAAACTGATTTTCCATCGAGTGATTTCGAATCCGGTGATTCATTAAGAATATGGTCTCCGGCATGTGAGGCGCTTGCGTTGTCGAAGGGGCACAGTGCGAGTAACGAGAAGAGAGTATCCGGGGAGAAAGAATATCTCTTTGTGACCAAGATGATCCATACAGAGAGGTCCTCCACAAAAAGCTCTACCCCGAACGACGCCGTTTACCAGTTCGGTGAGACTCCAGGGGACAGTCGTGGATAAGAAAGATTTGCAAAGAAGCGAAAATTCTGTCAGCTGTACATGCGCTATACTCGGAAGATCATGGCAGTCACCCCCTTTCAGTGCCCAGACATAGAATGAATGTGTGGGGGCGGTGACAGCACTGAAAGAGGCTGGTTTCAGCGCAGACCACTTGAGGGCCGGCCGTCTTGATGCAACTGACAGAGGACTGTCGAAGAGCTGCTGAAACAGGCAGAGGAGAAATACAGCCTAAAGCAAAGAGCCATCGAAGAAGTTGGGCCTTAACGCTCCGTAGAGTAAGAAGCAGAGGTACAAAGAAAGATGATTTACTGCCATCAGACGGAACATTGGAAGGCAAATTTTCCTACAAAACGGATGAATCAGTAAAATAGAAAGTGGAATGGTATAAACCTCGTGTACCCACTTAATCCACTGCAGCTTTGTATACCCTGGCTGTAACATCAGACATTGCATTGATCAGCCTGCTATTGTTGGTGTTGGAACTCTCACCCACTTCTACTGGCAAGATAAAGTCTTTCCTCCTTTTCCCTCCTCCGAGGTCGCTGCTCAATTGGCTAAGTATGCATTTCAGAGGATGTGACTTGCAAGCCAACCGCCCTATCTATAACTAAAAAAATGTTTCATTTCATCCAACCCTGTAGCGAGTTAAAGAGCGAGAACTAGAGCGTTAAAGTAAAGGGGAATTCGATACGCGAAGAGGGAGTTGGAAGAAAGAAACCTCACAGACCCGAATGCGAAAAGACAATAACGATGCTGCTAACCAAAGCCCGAAAACTAAAGTAATAGCAAATCATCTACTGATAGATTGAATTGATAGGCTCGTGCATAATCAATAGAGGAAGGTATTCCATAACTCGGACTGTTGGGAGAGGAAAGGATGCCTTTTTTTTAGTTATAGATAGTTCGAGACCTTTCGAGTGGAATGAAATGGAAGGAGCTACCCGTGGGTATGGGAATGACTTTCTCTAAGGCGAGAGGAGGGAACGTCGATTTCTTTTATTCTATTTTCGATAGGAAGTAGAACTATGACAGGTGGCTAGCTATGATTTAGCTTTTTGGCCGTCTCGGCTCCACAGGTTATTGTACTCTTAAAAAGAGAAATGTTATCATTATCTGATAGGAGTCCCTTCGAGTCCGATTCTTTTTCCCACTTAAAAAAAGCTTCACAAACAAGGTAAGCAGGCGACCTTGCCTGAATACTTTTTTTAAAGACAGAACTGAATGCGGCGAGATTTCATCAAGTCGACATCGAGGTCTTGATTAGATTGAGACGTTTTTATCTTATGTATGTAGTTCATGGCTTTCTTTTTCTATAGAGAGGACATAACTTGTTCACGCCCGCCCCACTATATCCAATAAAAAAGAGAGGCAAAGCTTTTACCCGAAGCGAGATAAAAAGCCCTTTCTTTCCTATCTATTTGATATCCTTTCCTTACCCTTACTTTCCCCATGGAAATTCTTTTTTCAGTGTGGCAGGGCCAGACTCACTATATACTGACGGGATTGTGATCTGGGACAGAGGGTCCTTCTTATTTTTCTCGAAAGCGAGTTCTTTCTTTTACAGCCTTATTATTCTCGTGCGCGGACAGAAAGGGCAGAGGCAAGCAAGTCTCTTTTTTTGTCTTCAGGAGTTTAACAGGTTCTTGTTTACCTACCGCTTTCCTATCACTACTCTATTTTCTAAATAGGGTCGGGCGAGCGGGTCAAACCTATTCGTCGACCATTGCCCTGTCTTATCTGAGATGGTCGAAAGAATAATTCGAATCGGGACGGAGGTTTTCGTGTTCTTTCATTAGAAGAAGGAAGTGAAGTTGTAGAAAGAGTAGAGCCAAGTCGGGAATAGCAAGTGAATTAAGATAAAGTAGAAATGCTTTTTAATAAATTTGACGAATCTAATAAAGATGGAAGCAAGGCAGGTAAGGTTGTTTACAACTGATTCAGAAAAGCCCGGAAAGCATCTATCAAGATATTTCTCTTTCTAGCTTTCCTCCTCAAGTGCCACTTTCTCATAGATAGGATGGTTTTCAGGTTTTTCTAAAAGTGTATAGTATAAGTATAGTCTAGTCTAACCTCTATTCAATAGAAGTCTCTTTAACTCCTTTCGACAGCTGAACGTGTATCCAAAGAACCAAAGAAAGATACTACTTTCCTTCCCCTGACATCTATGATATGAAAAAAGCCCTTCTTATAGATTTAGATTAGATTGATTTTCTTTTTCAAATAAAAAGACAGAAATAATCTGTACTTACGAAACAGAAAGCGTCGAAAACATACTTACTTCAGTTCAGCCAGCTTAAAACTATTTTTACCTATGAAGATGACTATCATCAGTACAATTTGAACATATGGGTAAGAATGATCTTTCATTTCCTATGATATCCTCCCTTCTACAAGGGAAATTCTTGATTCTATTTATTTCCACTTCTTTGATTCCTTATTACATATTCGCTAAAGATCAGATCTATCTCAAAGAAAAGATGCGATTTTGATTTTGACGGGATCATGATGCGACCCTTACCATCCATAGCATAAACTCTCCAACTTTATTACTTGGAAGGTTATGCCAATAAGCGTAGCCACTTTCAGTTAGGATCCCTGTAGCTTTTCTTCTTTTGACTGCAACGATGAGTGAAAGAATTTTGCTTTTCAAGAAAACGTGCACTTCAGAAAAGCCAGTAAGTAGAACTGGTTACAGAGAATAGCCGGGTTAGCGAATCAGGACAGAAAGAGTGGCTTTCCAGAAGAACTCCTTTTTTATTTTTTCCTTTAATTTAAAAGTCTAACTTTATTTATTGTTGATTGTCTTTTCTAGGGTCCACTCTCTCACCTTTTCCTTTCTTTGCGTCAGTTTAACCCCAGCCCCGACTGAATGATGACTTCCAAATCCTTTCCACAAAAGTGGAAAGATTGAGCGCTCGCCTTCTCGACGAGGCCCTTTCCTTTACCTTTCACCCGACGAACCAGATTCATTAGCAGAAAGGTGCCTTCTACCTCAAAAAGCACAAAGCTAAAGCTAAGCAGCGGCGGCGATTACATGGATTATAAAACGATTTTCCTGACGGTATAAAGCCGTTTTAAATAAACCTAACTCAAGTTGGGCTTTTCTCTTTTTAGAAAAAAGCAAGCTACGTCTTTATACTTTAGATTCTTTCAACTTGCTTGAAGGAGTTCAACCAACCGCGAATAAAATGTTAATTAACAAGAAAAGAATAAGATCAAAACCCTCATAAAGCGTAACATTCAAAAGGAAGGAGAGTCCCAATACCGACAGCAGCTCACGCTGACTACTTTTCATATCAAAAATCAAGTCAGGATCAAGACCAATAGGCAATGGAATTATGAAGGGAGTCTGAGATTTCGAATGCTTACAATAGTGCCGTAAAGACTGCGGCGCATCTTGATATTTCCTTTGTGAAGCTTTCTTTGAGACTTTCATCTCTTAGTTGGCGACCAGGATTCCCGCGCGAGTGGACAGGTTCAGCTTTCTCCCGTAAACACCAGGATCCATTTTCTTGATCGGAATGGGCCTCTTATCAACTATTTAGGGCACTTAGCTTTCAAGGCAGACATCGTTTTGAAAGCTCATTACTTTACTACATTGAATGATTCCCCCCCTTACAATCAGAAAGATCCATATGATAACGAATAAGTTACTTCCGCGACTTACTTTCAAAAAGGAAAAGGTCTGAATAAGAAATTACCTTGGTTGACGATATTGAAAGCTATTTCAGAAGCAATAGAATCGGAGATTTCTTTCACATTCAAGATGTTGAATACGTAGATTTACTCACTTCAACTGAATCTCTAGTTGTTGAATCTCCTTTATTCAGAAAAAAGACTTAGAATGGAATTGGAAGATGAATAGCAATTGACTCCGAAGCCTAATCTGCAACAGAAGATAGAACATATTACTATAATCCGAATCTGTAAATTCATCTCTAACTGAAGTTGAAAGCTCTAAAGTCAGATGTAAAGGAGAGGGTCTTTTTGAAATTGAAATAAAAGAATACTTTTTTTCAGTCACAGCTACCTAAGCCTAAGCTATAACTTATCTCGCCCTATTGGCATTGGATGGCATGAAAGCCGGACTATCTAAAATGGAAGAGAGTTTTAACCTACTAATTAGAAGTAATAGCAAGAAAAAGACTTCAAAAAGGAGAGTTATCGAAAGGGGAAAAAAGCGCTAAAGCTCTGACATGAGTGATGCTTAGGCTTAACTAAACTTTGAGATTTTTTTTTACACTTTTGTCTAAGCAAATCCTTTCAAGTGGAAGAAAGTCAGAAAATCCATAACTTGAAATCAAATCAGTAGAATGAACTCTTTTCATGCGCTCCGCACCCCCATGATGAAATGAAGGGGAAGTGGATTTCCGAGGAGCTTAAGCTTAGTCTAACTTCAGAGTTAGCACTTTCTTCAATGGAAGCAGAATGCTGCTCCCCATATCAGCCGATCCTTTCCATGCATACTTCCTTTTTAAAAGGTTCTAAGCTTGAAAACAAAAGAAGTCAAGTCAAGCTCACCTTCGTGAATAATTACTTATAAATAGACTTCCTGCTCTAGTGGGCAGGATTGGACTTCCTGAATTTCTATTTCACATTAACAATAAACGAATCTTTTGTAGTATAAAGAAGCAATAGACGTATACGATATGAGATGAGTTACGTTTCGTTTACCGAGAAAGGAATTGGAGAAGCGAAAAGAAAGAGGATTTGTAGGAATGGAAACTTTACGAGAACGGAGGATAAGAGCCTAGATCTTATCTATACGCCTTTTCTTCTCCCCAAAGGCCTTTGACTTTGTTGAAAGGCTAATACTTTTTTCCCCACCCAAAACCAAGGGCTAGATTCAAACTGAGAACTGACGGACGGATAGCAGTTCTTCCTATAAAAATTGACGCCCAGAACTTTTGACTTGTGTTCTAAAAAAAGAAATGACGACCAGGCTTATCCCTTCTCATGGCATATACTAGACCTATGGACTATATCTGTTGAGATCATTTTCCCTAAGAAATAGGGTGGCTTTGAGGAAATTGGCTATGTGATAAAGGATATGAAAGTTGGTGTAAGAAATAGTATCCTATTCATATTCACTTAAATCAGTATTCTGAATCTCTCTTCGTGGCGCTTAGGTCTGGGTCTTCTGGGTCGACTTTCCCGATTCTGATATTTTTTTTATACCCTGTTGGAAACTTGAATCAATGGATTCTCATTCTTCTTCTTCAGCGTCTTCGGATTAGTATGATCCGTCGGTCGATCGAGATCTTAGCTTAGGATTAGGATAAGGCTAGATTATTACACTTTTTGGTAAAGTGAAAGCCCATACGGCAGAACAGGATCCTTTAATAAGGAATGATTCTTCCTTATTAAAATATCTGGCGAAAGATAAAAAGGAAAAGGGAGGGGCTACGTGCGTGAATTATATGTTATAACTAAGGATTTAAAATGGAAATGAAAGAGCTCACGCGGATTATGCCTACTTTTTCTATTGGTGAAGATATAGTCACTTTACTTAACCAAAGCAGCGCCCCTGACTTACTTCAAAAGCGCCTTTCTTTGTCTTAGCTCTACCTTAATAAGAGATTATTCGCATATCGAATATACTAAATATATATATACTAAATATATATTTATATATATATTTATATATTTATATAGTATAATTCCGAAAAGAGGGGAATCGAGTTCATCTATAGAAACCCATATAGAAAATATATGTAAATAAAATCTCTTTTCTGTAGTAGCCTTTTAAAAAAGGTAAGAATTCTTTCTTATTTTTCGAGTAAGAAAAGCTCTAGAAGCAGGATTTACAACTTTAGGTAGGATTAGGTAGGCCAAGAAAGAGTGGTGAGCTGAGCTTTGCCTTACTGTTGCTGCTGCTTGAGTAACTCTCCTATCTATACAGTTCTTCCAGCTTGAAAGTAGGCTACCTTCGCTCTTTCTTTTTCAGGCTATTACGCGATAGGAGGGTCCGGTCCGGACCCGCTTAGTCGGTCCTGAACACCCGAGCTATCGATAGCTCATTGAGTTAGAAAACAGCCCATTTCCCAATACCAGCGGTTCTTTATGCTCCCGGGAGCCCCAGAAAGAAGGCCCTATCTTTCTTTTTTATTTATTATTATAATAATTTTTTGAAAAGAGAAATTCAAAAAAAAGAAATAGATTTCTTTTTCGAATCAAAGTTGAGGATCACAGAAGAACTTAGTGAGGATAAGGTATTCTTTATCTTTCATTTGCCTTTGATGCTTTCAGTTATAGTTATAAAACTGACTATAGGGAAGGCGAAGAAGATAATAACTCAGGCTCTTATATCCGCATCCGCTATCGTCTGAAAAATCAAAATAGGAACGATCTAAGCTTGGTAAGTAAGCATTAGGCAGCAGGCCGCTCTTTTTTCTTTCTATGAAGTTGCAGTGCAGCTCTTGGTCCCCAGACTATCTATCATACGGAGACTCTTAAAAAAAAAGAACAGAACTCTTTTTTTAGAATAGCTGTCTCGAATTCAAGTTGATTGATGTATCATTCTTTACAAAAAGTAAGTGAGGCTTATACCTACCAAAATTTATTGATATCAACTTGCGTAATCTGCGTCTTCGGTACTGTCCTTTTTATTGTATTGCCGGTCTGTGGTAGTCAGCGATGCAAATCAAATGATCTGGTGAGTCAAAAGACAATAGAATATAATATAAAGTAAACTCCACTTTCTTACAAAAAAAAAGATCCTGTATTCTTATGAAGCTTTTTTTTCTTCCCCGCCATGTCTCAAGGCGGTGGCGGTGGACGTAAGGATAAAAAAGGTAGAAAGCTCGCCCCGGAAATAGACTCTATAGCCAAGACAACTGCTACCCCTTGTGCACATGCTATCACAGGTGATAAATTTTGTATACGAATAAGAATGGATGCAAATTATTCTACCAAGGTCCTCCACGGTCAAAAATAGATTGAAGTGATCTCATCAATGCATAACTCGAATAGGCAACTAGGAACTGAGGACGCTCATTCCCACGGACCTCACCTCAAATAGACCTTGCATGAGAACTAGCCGCCTTATGCTCGATAACATGCTAATGTCCCGACTAAGGGAAGATATTGATCCGGAAGCCAACGTGAGTGCTTAGCATGCCTCATAGCCTAGCACAAAGCGAATGCCAAAAATCAAAAAATAGCCTGATGTCGCCCCATAATCGTGCCTCTCTGTCAAGTAAATGCCCGTGTTGGCACAACGTAGCGGCACTAGGCAGGCCCGCAAGACTTCAAAAAGCCCCTATACAAAGTAGTCCATATTTCTAATTATGAAATATACAACCTATTCTTTTTTATCTTATTCGAAGATCGCCTTGCAAGAAAAAAAAAGTCTTCTTCATCGGATCCATGTAGGACTAGGTTCTAAATAGAATGAATTATGAATTATTATAAGCAAGATTTTTTTACATATTTCTTTAATCTGGGACTTGATTCTTCTTAGGAAGAGAATAATATCTCGCTTTGACTTGCCTGAGACTAGAAATACTGACAGAGGGAGGAGCCATGTTCACGAGCCAGGAGGAGATGGAAGCCTTTGCAGCTACGGTCTCATAATCTTTGACTCTTTCTTCGCCCTACAAAACTATGCTCAAGCTAATGGATGGGCTGAGGTTACTCATTACTAATAAAGAAAGATTTTTGGGAAAATGGTGACCGATACCCCTAGAACTATAAAAAGATAGTCTTCTCCTAAGTTCTATGAGCTTCTCTTTCGACATGTAAAAATCAAAGGGGAACCACTCCTTTTGCCTTAACTCTTGGGCATGATGCTCTGATGCCAGCCGAGTACGTTGCCCAATCAAAGATAGTGGCTCTAAAACCCTGAGGAATAGACCGAAAAAATGAAAATGGAGTTCTAGTTCAATGATTACCTTTTGCAAACACTCAAAAATGGAAAAGCTCATAAGATGCGAGTTGCCCTTAAGTAAAATATAGAAACAAGGTTATAAGCAAGCGATTCTAAGATCGGTGACTTGGTATGGTGAGGTAGCTTCCCTCAAGGCCCTTTCTTTTCCTCAGACAACTACAGATCAAGAAAGGAGGGAGGGTATACCAGACAATTAGACCAAGCAATCCTCAAGTCGAATTGAAAATGATTAATCTACGTCTTAAAAAAACGTTGATAAAATCCACTTTAATTCTATTTTAGGGTGTCCCTCTTTTCGGTCGGTCGGTGGGTCGGTATGTTTGTTAGGTATAGCGGTGGTATAGGTAGGTCGGTTTTGGTAGGGCGGTGCGGTTCTCTGTTCGGTAAGCTAGGGAGTTATTTTTTCTTGCTTTTCTTTTGAGTGAGTGAAGCGAGGCGTGGTCGCCGAGCGAACAAACGGTCGGTATGTTTTGTTAGGCTTTTGGTCGTATAAGTAAATAATGAATCTATTTGCTTCCCGATCCTCCGTATAATACTAGTCCTGGCGGGCGCCTTGGAATTGGAAGGTGGGTTTTGTTCCAAGGTATCTGCTTGCCTTGTCTTTTTCTTAGATTTCGGAACACTAACAATATAGTATGCACGAGATTATGAAAATAAGCGAGAACATCTTTTAGATTTTGGCAACTACTTCTAAGGCTTACAATAGCTAAAAGTCCGGTAACTGAGGGACCAAGGGGACCGAGAGAGGACTGAATTACGGCTTATAAACTAGAACTGATTTAGCTCTCTTGCACCGGACACTGCATGAAGGCTAGAGCTACTTCTAAGAATAAGTAACTCCTAAACTCTCAATAGGCTACTTTAAGCTACATTCAGACCTGAAAGTCTCTTTCTTACTCACTAGTGCCAGGCCAGGTATGAAGTGGCTGGTTCGATAGCGCTAGGTCAGCGCTTGGGCTTAGGCTTTGGTTCGGTGTTCGGTAGAGTGAGATGAGTTTCAGATTTCTACTTCGATTTTCAAGGAATGAAATCCATCTTAATAAAGAATGGCAAAGCCAAGCAGAAGGGCTTCACTTAAAGCAAGTTAGGAGTGCCGGTTAACTGAATGAGGGGTGAAAGAACCAGGGGAACTGAACTTCCTAAGGTAGCTGAGCAGCTACAGTAAGATTCTTTCCGTCTCGAAAGAAAAAGAGTAGCCCTGCCTCCAACTCCAAAAGCTTACAGGTAATCCCGCATCTGATTCAATGGGAGCTCCTCTTCCTATTCTATCTAAGTGAATAGAATCTCTTCCGAGGATTCTCCTCCTGGGACTTGTCCCGCGTGAGGTTTGGGAGAAGTTGAATAAGAATCTCTATCTCCGAACCACAGAAAGAGAAAGCACTTGAACAAGGTAAACTTCTCCTCGGGAAGTTAGGTAGGAGCTATTCTGAAAGATATGTCTTTCCTGCGAATCTTTCTAACTATTTCAAAAAGGCAACCGATGCGCTGCGCCTTTCACCTGCTATTGAATCGCTTTGAGCTGGGTAAGTGAAGTGAATGAGGGACTTGTCCAGGTATGAATTCCTCCCTCCTTGGTGGATTTCACTCAAAACGAATTTCCCTTTTGCCTGCCGCGCCTACTTGTAGCCAAGCCATTGCATTCCAATTGCAGGAAAAAACCTTATTTAGATAGCATTGCTTTTCTCTCATCGCCAGGAGCTAGGCAAAAAGATTCCGAAAATCAAAGAGCTAAATCGATTCTGAGATAGCCACGATCTCCCCGAAAGATCCCCTTTTCGCTAAGAGCAGCTGATTCTGTAACCTAGTCTTTTTTGCACCTCTTTCATCCCATCTATCCTTGTAGTCATGCCGACTCTTCTCTTTCGCTGGTTCGGGGTTCTATTCATAAGGGGATTGTCGGGTGCTATTAAGACTGAATCTTTCTGACTGGTCAATCAGTCTGTCTTATACTAATATACTATTTGATCTCTCCAGTTCGAAGAGAAGGATTGTCTGCTGACTTGGGGTGGGAGGACGAGCATTGACAGAATCTTTCCCTCAGGTCACGACTTTGATCCGGTACCAGCTTCTTCAACAAGAGTGGGGGCGTGAACAGAAAAAGAAAAATAAAAAGAAAATATAATACTGAAAAGTCGAGCTCAATTACCTTCTTTCGTACGAGCCGGTGAAAACTTGTCAACTTTTGCCCTTCAAGTGAAAGATCTTACCGCTCGAGCCTACTTTCTTGCCTAAATAATAAAGAAAAAAATCAGATTAGAGTGGTCCTAAAAAGCCTATTTCACAAAAGTAGTTTGATAAAGCATATTCTAAGGTCAAGGAATGGATCTCCAGCCTTACGAAGCAATCGAGAGGAATGAGAGCGAAGAGGAAATCAAATCCTACCTTTAAAAGGGACAACTGCCTCTAACGAAGTAGAGAGCTCGGAAAAAGAGATAGAGATGGAAATGACTTATGAAAGGAACAGTGATTTTACCTTCACTACTCGGAGCATCGACTTCCAGAATGACTCTGGCTCTTCGATTCCCTTTCGCTTCTTACTCTGCTGGAGTAGGTGAGGCTGAGGCCGAGGCAGGCCTTAAGGGGAAGCTTTGCGGCTAGAGCAGAGACAACTTCACAAGAGATGAATTCAAGTACGTGCCAGCTCCGTTTCTTCTTTTAGGATTCTCTAGTCGCTAGGCGTTCTAGGCCGAATCTTATGGAACAGGGCAAGCTAAAGCCTTAACTGAAAGGGAAGCTTATTACATACTTATTGGCTAGGCTTCCTCTTTTAGTTCTGGGGAAAGCCTTTCAACTCAAGCCTATTCTCCCCAAAACGTTATATGAATAACATAACACTATTCCCTGGGATTCCTCTTCTACTGCTAATAGGCTGACTACTTTAAGTTTAAGTAAGTTAGTGACTTTGAATTGTTACTCGACGGTATGAATAGGCCTAGCCTGGTTCATTTTCCTTCATAAGGGGACCTGAGCCTAGGGGAGATAGATAACAGAGACGGGGAAGCTTAGGAATTGACAAGACCAGCGTTATGGAATACACACTTAGCTTTCAATAAAAGAAAAGCAAGAAGTATGACGACTGTATGGTATGGCGGTGAAATAGAAGGAATTTGGAAATAGTCGAGACCATGAAGGGGAGAAAGAAAAGGGAGGGGGAGAGCCTTCGCCCTTCAATATCATTCGTCACCGGCGCTGCTGGATGCTTCTGATCAATAGTGCCAGGAAGCCGAGCAAAGAGAATAGAAAGACTTGTCACTGAATCCTTCTGATGTCCCCTTTTTTTACCCGGTACCACATGAGACTCAAAAATAGACAGAAAGAGAATCGAAAAAGAGTACCCGTTGCCGAAGAATACCCAAACCTTGATTCAATGAATTGACGCCACTGATTTCTGTTATATTCAAGTGATTGAACTGCCAATAGTCAGTTCAGTTCCAGATCTTCCCCGGTTAGTTAGATGGAAGAAAGATTCCTATTCTTGTTTGCCGGGAAGGAAGCGGTACTACTGGTCTTTCTTTTCTTCTTTATTTAAGAAGCGGGGCGGGGATGGCACTGACCTGGAATTCCTTCTCTTTAAGTGAAGGCGTTACCTACTCGAGTTCTAATTTGGTTGAATAACCCCCGAAATAGGGTAGGGTACCTTTAGGTTTTTCTAAAGCTACACTCACCTCTTCTTTCACTGAACTAGAAGAGTAGCAATCAGCTCTGGAACTCCTCTCCTTTAGTTTAAGATAAGAGTCCGTGGCACCAGCCTTTCTGTACTTTGCTTTGAAGGGCTTTTCTCCTTTTTATTTTTTGAATAAAATGACAGGGTAAGCTTTCTGAATAGTACCTAATCTTTATGAAAAATCTTCCTTAGAAATATTGAATCTTCCTTTTTAGGAAATTCACTCTAACTCCTTCAGTCAGGTATCTTGATACGACTTCCGCTACGGAAGTCTATGATTTTATCCTAAGAGTTTGGCGACGCAGAGTATGCTGTAGAGGATACCACTCTTGTCGCTTAGCCGGAGGGTGTTAGAGTATATACCTTAGATAAGTTTCCGCAGCTTGGGGTAGATAGCGAGTAGACCCCCAAAACAAGAGTGTAGTTAGTTATCACGGATCTTTCATTCTTTCCCAGGAAAGAATTCTCTATCAATTAGGTCACTTAATCAGAGGTTGTCTTCTCATCGGTTGATGTCTCCAATCGGTAATCGATTCTAGAAGTAGAAGAGAGTCTAACCGACGGTTTTTTTTGAGGTTTCTTTTGCTCAACCAGATTCTTTAGATGATTCGGATAATGTTTCCGAATCGGCTGTGTTCCTTCCACTTATTTCATAGATGGGAGAGGTAGGCTTTTCCTTTTCGTTATATAAAAAATCTCTACTCTAAGTAAAAAGTAAGATACCGATACCACACCACATCTTTTTACGTTCGTAGATAGCAAAGATGAATCCAAATCCTAGCCTCGAAGCAGCGAACTAGACCAACAATTTTGAGTAAGCTAAGAATGACATTGGTCTTCCTTCTTTCCATTTTTAGAACGTGTTCCCGCAGTTGAAGATTGAATAAGGGCCCTAATAATTAGAGGAGGAAGCGGAGCTAGCATCGATCTTTTCTTTAGCATTTAGCAACTGCTTGACTTATGATATTCTTTACTTTCCATCTTTCAACTGAAAGTCAGAATGTTTTCCTGCCGTCAAAGAAGAAGAAACTGATTCCATAGCCGTAGATTCTTTAGCAATTGCTGTTACTTATACTTATCTTTACTCTTGGCACTGTTGTGAATAGCTTAGAGAGAGGTCTTGCCCTTGTTCTGGTTCTAAGTTCGGAGAAGAGTCAACCTAGAAGAGGAGGCCTAGTAAGCTTTTCTTTCCTTATTGATATTGACCTTTAGGGCCTTACCTAGAGTGAAGTCCCGGGGGGAGGGAAGTAGTCAAAGAAGTACAAGCCGGGAAGCCAGACACTATTGAATTGACAGGACATACGGTAATGATTCTGTATAAGAGTAATAGGTACCCATACTAATCCATTAGTTATAGTAAGAGTGGAAGCTATAAGGGGAGAGATTCTCTTATTACCCGCTTTCAGGGCTTTTCCTTTTCTAAAGGGGCAGGGAGAATAGTAATAGTAATCAGCCTACGGGCTAGTCAGACTAGAATAGTAGTAAGCGTGTATGTCCATTGACTTTCTTGTCTTTCTTTCAATATCTAGTAAAGTAAGCTTCAATAGATAGCGTAGGTGCCGCCGGCCTTTCCTTTCTTTCAATTTATTTGAATAGTAAGCCTCCACCGGAGGAAAGGCCTGGAGTCAGTCTATATCAGAGGAAGTAAGCGCGGGGATGGCACTTTACCCTTATTTTTTTATTTACTTTTAACTCAGTCTGTGGGCAGTCAAGTCAGTCATCAAGGAATCGAGTAGTAACCATTTGCAAATAAGACAAATAAGACCTCTTTTTGCCGGGAAAGACCCTTCTTCAGAGAATACCCATTGACGAATAGGGCGGTCTCCCGATCGGCATCTTCTATCGTTGAATCTGAATTTCATCTTCTGCTGTCGAAGGATCTGCTACCGCAGAGTCAGTAGAGGATAGGATCCTGTTGCTTCATCGGCTTATGCTGGAGTAGATACAACTTCCGCCGTGGAACTGGTTTCCGTTGTTCAACCGGTTTTTGTTGCCCAACCGCCTGCTGCAGAGGATAAAACTAATGCCGCTGACTCAGACGCTGCGGTTCATTATTGATTGATGTAGCTTCGTCGTCTGTTTCATGATGGTATTCCGGATTCTATCTATCATAAGCCTAAAGATCAGAGCAGAGAAGAGTAAGGCA